CCAAAAAATAAAAAGAAAATGAGAGCCAAAAGTCTTGAATAAAAATTATTCCAAATCCCCTCCTGATTTTTAGTACTGAAAATTAGTCCGAAATGACTGGAAATCCTTGAGTAAAGAAAAACCACCTATTAACACTGGAAATACACGGCAAAAGCAGGGGGGGTCGATTAATTGACACGAAGCCTTTTTTTTAATACTATATTAAGTAAGAGTAACACATGAGCCGCACCTAATCAATCAGCTCAAGTACCATCGAACAAATCCCCAATGGATTTCAATTCTACGCGTAATTGGCGGTCCGAATGAGTGGCAATGCCATAACTCTCTACTAGAAACATTGTTCGATTGAAGATCCGGAATTCGAACGATCGAGTAATTACGTAATAAAGTCCATATTGAATAGTTGCAACTTCCCTCTGGCGCGATTTTCTGTTGCCATTAAGAGATATGGATAGAGTAGAAATATCATATAAATATCATTTAGTTCAGCCTTAATTTAGGTTTATTCTTTCATACTCGAAATTTAGTTCAGCCTTAATTTAGGTTTATTCTTTCATACTAGAAGAATAAATATACAAAGGAACCTTCATACCCTACCAATTCCCATGCAATTCTCAACGTTACTCAAGCTAGTTGTTCTGGGTGTGGCTCTGCCCCTATGCTCGTGGAGAGGCGCTCGTCTTTGGAGGAGTTTCTCTTCCCAAAAAGCAAGCCACAGCACCACTTCGACCATGCCTTCTGAAAAAAAAGCAGGAACTAAAGACTCTAAGAAAAAAGCCCTCCTTGAGGGCGTAGAATCTCAGGAACTCTTTCGGATTGCCGAAGAGGACCAAACAAGGGATAATGATAATGGGGCGGAATATCGGGACTGCAACTGGTCCCAATGTTTGATTGATGAACTCAACGATCTGATTGAGGGCAGCGAGAAGATAAGTAGAATTATTGAGACGAGAGTGGATACCATGCGACGTTTGGGGATCGGAGAAGCTCACCTGGAGAGTGACTATAATGCGCTCGAAAGAGAACGCTATTTCCGGGAAACCACAATGGCGGAGATTGATCGCACACTCCTCGATATTGTAACGAAATATCCAGAGATCAAAATGACACATATAGAAAACCGAGCATCGACCTCCAATTTGGGGGAATCGGTTTCCCTCTTGGGCTCGGACGAACTATTATACTTGCAACGCAAACACGCCCGCGCAATCAAAAAAGCACGGGCTGAAAGTGCGAAGCGTGCGCTCCATGAGCGGCGTATTCTGAAGCGGTTCCTCGCAAGCTCCTCAAGAGTTCCGAGGATTCCGGAAAGTAGTACGAATACTCCGGACAGTGCTTCGAATTCCGGAAATCTGCGGATTTCATCTGGAACGGAAGACTCCGACTCCGGCCCGGACTAAAATTTGGATGGACTATAAATTGCTCCACTTTTTCTGGCACTCTATTATCTACTTATACTAGATAATAGATATACTTCTCATAAGAGATCTTTCTAACAGGTAAAAATGGAAACTCGAGGTATTCCTTCTATGACAACTTTCAACTTACCCTCTCTTTTTGTACCTTTAGTGGGCCTAGTAGTTCCGGCAATTGCAATGGCGTCTTTATCTCTTCATCTTCAAAAGAACAAGATTCTCTAGATCCGATAGAAGCAAATCCCATCCAGGTCTTTCAAGACCTTCACTTGATCATAATATAGATTCTTGAAATTGGGTACAAGACACGGCTTCCTCCGAACACATACATAAGATCTCTGTCTTATGTATGTGGAACCGTCATCCTGTGGATAAAGGTATTCATTTCATTTTCAGTAGAGCGAGTTTTCATTTCAAATTGATCCGCAGATGTATGAAACCGAAACAGAAGCTACCTATATGTATGTAGATATACATAGTGAGATCCGATAAAGCGGATGCTTTTTTCGATCTTATCTAATCAATTGGATGAATGACTGCTAAAGGTTCACATAATAATCGTGCTAGTTGATGAGAGTGACTTTTGGAACAAAAAAAGGAAAGTAAAAATTCATTTGGGTTATTCTCTCAATTCCAATAAAAAGAAACTGGATCTAGTATGAACTGGCGATCAGAACGTATATGGATAAAACTTATAGCGGGGTCTCGAAAAACCAGTAATTTCTGCTGGGCCTGTATCCTTCTTTTAGGGGCATTAGGATTCTTATTGGTTGGAACTTCTAGTTATCTTGGTCGGAATCTGATATCCTTATTTCCATCTCAGCAAATTTTTTTTTTTCCACAAGGGCTCGTGATGTCTTTCTATGGGATCGCAGGTCTTTTCATTAGCACCTATTTGTGGTGCACCATTTCGTGGAATGTAGGTAGTGGTTATGATCGATTCGATAGAAAAGAAGGAATAGTGTCTATTTTTCGTTGGGGATTTCCTGGAAAAAATCGTCGTATCCTCCTTCGATTCCTTATGAGAGATGTCCAGTCGATTAGAATCGAGGTGAAAGAAGGTCTTTTTCCTCGTTGTGTCCTTTATATGGAAATTAGAGGACAGGGCGCCGTTCCTTTGACTCAGAGTGAGGAGAATTTGACTCCAAGAGAAATGGAACAAAAAGCTGCAGAATTGGCCTATTTCTTGCGTGTACCGATTGAAGTATTGTGAAATGAACTCCACATTGGAAAAGGCACTCAGAAATCCTCTTTGTTTCGATTTTTTTTTTATTTATTGTCACTGAAGCTTGTTCAGAACGCTCATTCGAGCAAAAGGAAATGTATGTATATTCTAGGGAACAACCAGAAAACAAAGTAGTTTTTGTCCACCAAAACAAAACGATTTTCTATCTGTATGGAAACGCAATTCTTTCGTACTAATTATTAACAAGCAAGCAACAAATCGAATCTACCACTAATAAGTCTAGATTCATCAAATGTATCAGAACATTGCAGAATCCATAATTCATCTTTTTGGTTCCGATATTTGGGATTGATAGATTCCATACTGAACTGATGACTTATATTCAATGACCTCTCTTTTCTTTTGTCACTTGGTGTTTCTTTTCCCTTCTTTTGTTTTGCTCCCGGATTCTCAAATGAGTGGATCGTTTATAACTAGCATTTTTCTCTGGTTTTTCCACTCGTTTTTGATTTCATCATCACATCCATATTTTTTATAAATTTCCCTCAACTATTCCAGGCTAAGCATAGCCAGCGAAACTTTTCGAAATAATGGATCTAAGCTAAGGGTTTTCTTTTGTCTCGAAGTCCGAATAGTATAGTATTCATGACTTGAGGTGGTTCTTTCGGGAATTCATCGAAAGGATGCAATTGCTTCAAATTTGACCAATTGAAATACCCGGAAACAATCTTTTTTTATTTCTTCATTCCACTTCGACGCGGAACCTCATCCTATTTCTAGATTCAAGGACAAACATAAAAAAAGGGGGGGCAAACTCCTAAGTTAGGTATAGGTTTGATACCTTGTTATAGAACCGATATTTCATAGAAATAGCAAATTGGATAGATTCGACGAATGGGGTGGTTTCATTAGCAATTCCCAGATTTAAAAGAAAATGCCACAAAAAAAAGCATTCACTAACCTCCCATATCTTGCATCTATAGTTTTTTTGCCCTGGTGGATCGATCTCTTAGTCCAAAAAAGTCTGGAATCTTGGGTTACAAATTGGTGGAATACGAAACAATCCGAAACTTTCTTGAATAATATTCAAGAAAAGAATGTTCTAGAAAAATTCATAGAATTAGAGGAACTATTCCTTTTGGACGAAATGATAAAGGAGTACCCGGAGACACATGTAGAAAATCTTCGTATAGGAATCCACAAAGAAATGATACAATTGGTCAAAATGGATAATGAGAATCATATCCATAGCATATTACACTTCGCAACAAATATAATATGTTTCGCTATTCTAAGCGGCTATTCGATTCTGGGTAATGAAGAACTTGTCATTCTAAATTTTTGGGTTCAGGAATTCCTCTATAACTTAAGCGACACAATCAAAGCCTTTTCTATTATTTTATTAACTGATTTATGTATCGGATTCCACTCGCCCCATGGATGGGAACTCATGATTGGCTCTGTCTCCAAAGATTTTGGATTTGATCATAACGATCAAATTCTAGCGATTCTTGTTTCCACTTTCCCAGTCATTCTAGATACAATTTTGAAATATTGGATCTTCCATTATTTAAATAGCGTATCTCCGTCACTTGTAGTGATTTATCATTCAATGAATGACTAAGGAACGATACACGGATATTAACTCAATTAGAATGTTTGTTACTTCTTCCAGAAACAAACCATTCAAAATCTTACTAACTTTTTTCTATTTCTACCCACCTAGGGAAATCCTCCTGTATTACAGTCAAATGATTCCAGTACAATAACAATAACAGAATCAGAGATAGGGAACTATACTAGCAACCTACCTAATCTATTGTAGAAATTTTCGTGCTCAATGATTGGACCATGCAAAATAGAAATACCTTTTCTTGGATAAAGGAACAGATGACTCGATCGATTTCTCTATCTATCATGATATATGTAATAACTCAGACATCTACTTCATATGCATATCCCATTTTTGCGCAGCAGGGCTATGAAAATCCACGAGAAGCTACTGGGCGTATTGTATGTGCCAATTGCCATTTAGCTAATAAGCCCGTAGATGTTGAGGTTCCACAAGCGGTCCTTCCCGATACTGTATTTGAGGCAGTTGTTAGAATACCTTATGATATGCAACTGAAACAAGTTCTTGCTAATGGGAAAAAGGGGTCTTTGAATGTGGGAGCTGTTCTTATTCTACCTGAGGGATTCGAATTAGCTCCCCTCGATCGTATTTCTCCCGAGATGAAAGAAAAGATGGGCAATCTGTCTTTTCAGAGTTATCGCCCCACTAAAAAAAATATTCTTGTGATAGGTCCTGTTCCTGGTCAAAAATATAGTGAAATCACCTTTCCTATCCTTTCCCCCAACCCCACGACTAAAAAAGATGTTCACTTCTTAAAATATCCTAT